TCGATGTAGAACCATTTCAATAGAAAATTCCTCAAATTCCTGTAGTATAGGGTTTCTCTCCATTATTGGCTTCAGACTAGAAACTGAGGATCAGGTAAAATGTGAATCTGGCGGGTTGGTTTCTAATAATTCATGAAGGAAATTATTCTATTTTTCCACAATTCAATTAGATGCGAAATCTAGAAATCCCCCTTTCGAAGTTTTAGAAGAGGTTTTTTGGTGTAATTATCCCCCCCCCCCACCCCCTTGTTTTTTTTTTTTGTTTAGTTGATTCTCTCTCACGCCACCTATCTAGCAGATTATATCCGTCTACAGTAAAAAAAAAAAAGAAGAACAGAGAAGAGAAGAGAGAGAGACGAAAAAAGTAAGAAGCGCGACGACAGAAAACGAGGGGCAAGTAAAAAGGTGAGTCGGGGGGTTTGGTTTTAAAAAATTATGAAAGGAAATATTTTATTTTTTCACAATTTAAATAAATTCGAAAAATTAAAAACCCCCTTTCGAAGTTTTAGAAGAGGTTTTTTTGTGTTATTCTCCCCCCCCCCCCCCCCCTTTTTTTTTATTTTAAGGAATTTGGTAGTCGTCCAATACCAAGTAACAGTAGTAGATAGTATTCGACAACAGAAAGAAAACAATGAATAAAGTAATTGTAATAATAAATATTTGTGATACACGCATTATTTTATTAGAAAAAAAAAAAGGGCTTGGCTTTTTCTTGACCTAACTACAACGATGGGGCTTTATATATATATATAATATGGAAAGAGAAAATGTAGAACCTAGAAAAGAACTAGGAATTACCAGTTTTAGAATCTAGTTGGACCAAAAAAAGATTTGATTTTTTCGAGTGATCTGATTGTGCGATACCCATACCCGTTTTTTTCTCATTCGAGATATTATGTGAATGAACCTACTACTGAATCTAATGAGTTAAAATTAGAAAATGAAATTATTATAAATTATTAAAAGTAAATATAAATAAAGTAAAAGATATTAAAAGGCCACTCTTTATTCTAAAATAGAAAATGGATTCAATATACACGATACAATAAAAACAAAGAAAGGATCAAAGTAGAAATGATTTTCTAATTTTCTTCCATATTGAGTCAAATAAAGTTTCATTTTTTTAATGAAATTTGAAGTTACACAACATAGTTCTTATTATTATTTTAATAATTTACTCAAGAGTTGCCCAATGAATCTGTTGATTTGGAATTATGGGATCGGTAAATGTCACGAATGATGAATTGATTTCTTTTTCTACCCCCTCCCCTGTCAATCTATTTTTATTAGTACCGTCTATAATAATAATGATTGATGAAAAAAACTTTCAATTGAACTTATTCTGTCAATTGGTATTTTTGCTTATCTTCTTATCTTTCAAAAGAATTGAAACTTAGGGAAGTGCTTTCTAAACATATGTATAAAAAGAACATATTTCATTTAGCTCCTTCATGCCTACTATAACTAGTTATTTCGGTTTTCTACTAGCGGCTTTAACTATAACCTCAGTTCTATTTATTGGTCTGAGCAAGATACGACTTATTTGAAATTAATTGAATGAGCAATTCATAAAAAGAAATATTTATGTGGTATTCCATATATTCTATAGTTCCTTACCGCGACAATTGCCAATTATTATTATTGGTCATTGAGGTTCATGGAGATTCATGGGCAATACGGATTAATATTTAATTAAGGATATATATTACCTCTCTTTTTCTTCCCTTTCAAACAAATTGAAATGATTGAAGTTTTTCTATTTGGAATCGTCTTAGGTCTAATTCCTATTACTTTGGCTGGATTATTCGTAACTGCATATTTACAATACAGACGTGGTGATCAGTTAGACCTTTGATTAATTAACATCTCCTGTTTTTTTGACCGACCTCCTCCTTTCTTTAATCCGCAGGAGGTCAAATTCGTCTTGCTGTTCAATTATTGCAGTGGAATTTTCGGCCTAACAAGAGCGGAATCACGCTCTGTAGGATTTGAACCTACGACATCGGGTTTTGGAGACCCACGTTCTACCGAGCTGAACTAAGAGCGCTTTCTTATCCCAATAGATAAGATTCGAAAGAAGAAGATTCTTTTTATAACCCTAATACATCTTGCATGCATATATAAGAAAACTCATATATAATAAATTTAAAGATTATGTATATCCAATTTGAATCGATCTCAATTGACATTGACCCCTCCTTACTGCTCAGAGGAGAAGGAATCGGTAGGGATGACAGGATTTGAACCCGTGACATTTTGTACCCAAAACAAACGCGCTACCAAGCTGCGCTACATCCCTTTCAATTGGTCTACAGTGTCATTGTAGAGAATCCCTGTCTTGTTTTCCACATCCTGATTTCTTCCATTAATATACACAATTTATCTTGCCATTTCTTCTTTTCTTTTTGGTCTCATATCATATACCAGAAAAAAAAAGAAAGGACTTATATGATTATGATGAAACCCGCCATAAAAAAAAATGAATATTTTTCGGGAATTCTCAGGCGGAACGGGGCCTATTTTTCTGTTTTAAGAAAAGAAAAATCTTATCTACTGAATCATTGTAGATTTCAATTTGAATTAGGGATTCCGCGTACAAATAAAAGCGGCCCTAACTATATCTATGATACTATATGTATTACCATAATATAATGTATTACAATACAGAATAAAGTAAAGAAGGAGGAGTTTAAATGCGAGATCTAAAAACATATCTCTCCGTGGCACCGGTACTAAGTGCTCTATGGTTCGGTTCTTTGGCAGGTCTATTGATAGAGATCAATCGTTTTTTCCCAGATGCGCTGACATTCCCTTTTTTTTCATTTTAGTTATTGACATGGGAAGGGGTGAAAAAGATTAGAGATACAATCAAATATTTGTGACTAATCCGCCCCCCCCCCCCCTTTTTTTTTTCGAATTAGATCGAATAAGATAAGGCAGTAAAGATAAAGAAAAAAGGTGAATTCAACCTCCGCTCAGTGAAACTCGGGTTCAGGTTCCTATTTCATTCATAATAGACTAGAGCGAGAACGGAAATGAAAATGCGGCTAGGGCAACAGTATAATAAACGGTACTAAAATGAAATACTGTATGGCGATTCTAAATAGAATTAGAAATTATTGTATTACTTATTATTTTATTGACTATTACTCTATTGATATTTCTATATTGATTGCAACGAAATCTTTTAGAATTTGATTTCGGGTTAGTAACTTCTATTTTTGTATTTCTTTCTTATTCTTCGCTTCGGATCGGAAAAGAGAAGAGTTGGTTGAATCAAAAACTCAAAGGAGGCTTATGGCCAAGGGTAAAGATGTTCGAATAACGGTTATTTTAGAATGTACCAGTTGTGTTCGAAAGAGTAGTAATAAGGGATCAACGGGCATTTCCAGATATAGTACTCAAAAGAATCGATACAATACGCCTAGTCGATTGGAATTGAGAAAATTCTGTCCCTGTTGTTACAAACATACGGTTCACGGGGAGATAAAGAAATAGATCGAATCGAGTAGCTGTGTGTTACTCTTCAAAAGAACATGAAAAATGTCTAATAACATTAGATTATATCAATAATATTACATTATATATTATATAATAAATAATATTGAAAAATTCTTATCTATTAGAATTTAGAATTAATTATTTATTATAATTATATATTTTATATATTTATGTATTTCAATTTTATTTATTATATATTTCTATTTCAAATAGAAATATATAATTTTTGATCCGATTGAAATAGGATTTTAGGTATAAGGAATAAACAAAATCATGGATAAATCCAAGCGACTCTTTCTTAAATCCAAACGATCTTTTCGTAGGCGTTTGCCCCCGATCCAACCGGGGGATCGAATTGATTATAGAAACATGAGTTTAATTAGTCGATTTATTAGTGAACAAGGAAAAATATTATCTAGACGGGTGAATAGATTGACTTTAAAACAACAACGATTAATTACTATTGCTATAAAACAAGCTCGTATTTTATCTTCGTTACCTTTTCTTAATAATGAGAAACAATTTGAAAGAAGCGAGTCGACTACTAGAACTACTGGTCTTAGAACCAGAAAAAAATAGGCTTACTCTTCAATTGAATCAAAATTCCAATCCGAACTCAAACGCGGATTGATGTTTTGTTCGAAAAATACGAGAATCAAGATTTGATTGTCGTGTCGTCAGTCATAAAAAACAAGAATTGGCAATAAATCTTTTTTTTTGAATGTGTTCACTCATTTTGACGACTTTATTATCATAATGATTTCTACTCTACCTTCCCAGAGTTCATTCTCCAGGTAACCCCATTTGAAAACCTTCCAATGGATTCCTTCCAATCTCCTTATTTTCTGATCTCATTGGAAATCATATAAAGACAAGTCTTATTTAATATAGCTATTTGTGCAAGTATTTTACGATTAAGAAGCAACTGCCTCTTGTACAGATTGTGTATTAATCTACTATAACTATAGGATACCTTATTATCGCGAATTACTGCATTTATCCGAGTGATCCACAAACGACGAAAATCTCTCTTTTTCTTATCTCTATCCCGATGAGCCGAAACCAAAGCTCTTATTTTCTGTTGAGTAATAGTTCGAGTAAGTCTTGAATGAGCCCCTCGAAAGCTTGATGCAAATAAACGAATTTTTCTTCGACGTCTCCGAGCTATATATCCTCGTCTAATTCTGGTCATTGAATAAATGAAACTTTGATAAATAACTAATGAATTTCCCTTCTTTTAGTTATTCTTTTCCCCTTTTCTAGTCTATTAATAACAAAACGGATTATTCCAGTGTATAAAATCCAAATTCCAATGGCTTTTGCTACTATAACCTTCCTGACCACGCTCTTTTTTTTCCAGACATTTCGCCTCGAAATACGAAATTGTATTGAAAAAATGGATAAATAAATAATGGGTTCTTTCGTTTCTATGGTTACTTCCTAAACGGTGAGGTCCTCTCTATACACCGGAGCCCCTTCCTTGATTTAATCAATGCTATTGAGAACTTGTACAGTTCACACTTTTTGGCTCTACCCATGAATTATGCAGTAATAGGTCTTTCACAACGAGATCTACCTATACAGTAACGATATCTAATTATGAAGATTCGCTGAGTAGCTGACCCTGTTAGTCCGTTCTTGCAAGAGTAGAGGAACAATCTTTCTGCTTTTTAAATGAAATAGGATTTCCCCCGCTTACTGGATAACCATTTGTTACCAATGGGGAATTTTTTCTCATCTTAAATTGAAAATAGAGACGATTGGATTTGCACCAATGGAAACCAAAAATTTCATACACAATAAAAGGATATGATAGATATTTTTTAGACAATGAATGAAGTTTTTCCATTCTATCCTATTTACTGGTATTGATCATTGATACTGGAAAAATTCTTTCGTTTCTTTTGTCCCAGTCCGTGATCTGAACGAATCGCACATACACCCTAGTACATGTTCCTCGGCGCTGAGGACATCCCCCAAGAGCGGGGGATTTCGTGACATTTCTAATTGGCTGTCTTGTGTTTCTAATAAGTTGTTTAATAGTTGGCATGCTGAATCGTATACATAATAAGCTGGTTTAGATCGATCCTAACCGGATGATTATGAATTACTTCTATTTAATAGGTTAATATGAAATCTCTTAAGGAGTAAGAAAATTTGAAATCGCGGATTTGTGTGAAATCCCTGTTATTTTTTTTTATGTAACCGCTACAAGATCAACAAGTCCATGAGCTTGGGCTTCTGTTGCTGACATAAAAGTATCCCTTTCCATGTCTTCAGATACAACCCATAAGGGTTTGCCCGTTCTTTGTGCATAAATACTTGTCATGATTTCGCGTAGTTTCAGTAATTCTTCCGCTTCCAGGACAAATTCCCCCGTTTGTGCTCCATAAAAAGCCGCAGCAGGTTGATGGATCATTACCCTGCTGATATAAAATCATAAATGGGTCCTCTATGTCTATGTCGCACGATGAGGCGAGGAGAAGATATAAAGAATAATAATAAAAGATAGAATTGAACAACCGTACGGGCATCTTTTGCGCATTGCATACGGCTCTACAATGGAATTCACTTTCTGTGGAAGAAAGAGAAAATAAAAATATAGGGTCTGTCAGACCCAGATTGGTAAATGATCCAATTACCACCCTTCTTTTTTGAGGAGTTTAAAAATACTATGATGGCCCCGTTGCTTTCTATATTTATTTCGTCTGTGATTCAGCAATCCCAAAGTTTCTTTTTTTTTTTCAAATATAAACTAAAGAAAAAACATGATTGTTTTTTCTTTAGTTTATATTCTTTCATAACATAAATATTGTTAAGAGCCTTCCGTCGTTAAAAAAAGTTTGTGACGCTGACCCTGATAGATAAGATAAAATCCGAAATACCCTTTATCTCATACTACTCTTTCGATACATAATCTAATATTTTGAAAAAAAAAAATTCTCATATCGAATTCAAAGTGCCATGCTATTATTACTTAATAATTCATATTTCATTTTCATATGGCGAAGGCATAGTCTTCTTTTGTCTCTCAAATCAAAAATTCATTGGCGCCAAGCGTGAGGGAATGCTATACGTTTGGTAATTTTTCCTCCGACCAGGAGAAAAGATCCCATGGAAGCGGCGAATCCCATGCATATTGTCTGTACATCGGGTCGTACAAATTGCATAGTATCATAAATCGCTATTCCGGGCATTACCCATCCGCCAGGAGAGTTTATAAATAAATACAGATCTTTGGTATCGCTTTCTAGAGTGAGATATACCATAAGAGCAATAAGGTGATTCGAGATAACGGTATCAACCACTTGGCCTAAAAAAAGTAATCTTTCTCGATAAAGTCGGTTGATTAGGATAAAATTTGTATCCCGTAGAAGCCGTACATGCACCTTTTGATGCATACGGTTCAACAAAAATTGCTAAAAAAAAAGAATCAATGTGTAGATTGTAGATTCCAGCCCCCCCCCCTTTTTTTCATAGCAGGCTCTTTCTAACTTCTAACGAAAGGGGTTTTTCTTCCATTTTAAAAGTTAAAGAAGGATATAAGTTTTGGCCTCTTTATCTATAATAAAAAAAGAATTCACTAAACTTATTGAACGAACTTATCATTGATGTATTCTTTCATCGCGAGCCAATCCAAATCACGATGTCATTTTCTTGTTCCTGAATGGGTTTTTCCATTTTTTTAGGTTTATGCTCTACTCCGAGTAAAGATCTGCCCGATTTGGATTTGCACATATAGGACAAATGGCCCCAATACCACGTCTTTGTCTTTGTGTTACAACTTTCTTTTTCAATTCATTTCTTTTATCGTTTCCGCCAAATATTCGACGTATTCATCATATTACTCAATTGATTATTGAGATCACTCCTCTTTCTATATAATTCTAAATTTCTATAAATTTAGAATTATATAGAATCATTTATGATATAAGTTTATCATATAAATAGAAGTAGTAATCATAAATATATTCACAATTAGGTTTTGTCTAAACGGAG